GGTTTTGGCAGGCCTACTCATAGGCTATCTAACTCATGCTCTATATAAAAACTAAGAAATTCTATTAGTGATTCCCATACTCGTGGGAATTCGGGTCTCTCCAATTTCACCGGTATCATAATTTCTGAATTTCTGTGTGAATCAAGATTGAGGAAAGGAAGTTTTCGAATCACTGACCCAGGCCCATTGTTGAATCTTACTCAGCAGAATATGGAGGTCCTTATGGCAGAACGGACCGATCTAGTCTTTCACAATAAGGTGATAGATGGAACTGCTATGAAACGACTTATTAGCAGATTAATAGATCATTTCGGAATGGCATATACATCACATATTTTGGATCAAGTGAAGGCTTTGGGTTTCCAGCGAGCCACTGCTACATCTATTTCATTAGGAATTGATGATCTTTTAACAATACCTTCTAAGGGATGGTTAGTTCAAGACGCTGAACAACAAAGTTTTCTTTTAGAGAAAAACCATCATTATGGGAATGTACATGTGGTAGAAAAATTACGTCAATCCATTGAGATATGGTATGCTACAAGTGAATATTTGAGACAAGAAATGAATCCTAATTTTCGGATGACTGACCCCTCTAATCCAGTCCATCTAATGTCCTTTTCGGGGGCTAGAGGAAATGCATCTCAAGTACACCAATTAGTAGGTATGAGAGGATTAATGTCGGATCCTCAAGGACAAATGATTGATTTACCCATTCAAAGTAATTTACGGGAAGGACTTTCTTTGACAGAATATATAATTTCTTGCTACGGAGCTCGCAAAGGAGTTGTAGATACTGCTGTACGAACATCAGATGCTGGATACCTCACGCGTAGACTTGTTGAAGTAGTTCAACACATTCTTGTACGTAGAACAGATTGTGGTACTATCCGAGGTATTTCCGTCAGTCCTCAAAAAGGGATGACGGAAAAGATTTTTGTTCAAACACTAATTGGTCGTGTATTAGCAGACGATATATATATTGGTCTACGATGCATTGCCACTCGAAATAAAGATATTGGAATTGGACTTGTTAATCAATTCATAACCTTTCGAGCACACCCAATATATATTCGAACCCCTTTTACTTGCAGGAGTACATCTTGGATCTGTCAATTATGTTATGGCCGGAGTCCTACTCATGGTGACCTGGTCGAGTTGGGAGAAGCCGTAGGTATTATTGCGGGTCAATCAATTGGGGAACCGGGGACTCAACTAACATTAAGAACTTTTCATACCGGTGGAGTATTCACAGGTGGTACTGCCGAACATGTACGAGCTCCCTCTAATGGAAAAATAAAATTTGATGAGGATTTGGTTCATCCCACGCGTACCCGTCATGGGCATCCTGCTTTTCTATGTTTTATAGACTTGTATGTAACTATTGAAAGTCGAGATATTCTACATAATGTGAATATTCCAACAAAAAGTTTGATTTTAGTTCAAAATGATCAATATGTAGAATCAGAACAAGTGATTGCCGAGATTCGTGCCGGAACGTCCACTTTTCATTTTAAAGAGAGGGTTCAAAAACATATTTATTCTGAGTCAGAAGGAGAAATGCACTGGAGTACTGATGGCTATCATGCGCCCGAATATCCATATAGTAATGTTCATCTATTACCAAAAACAAGTCATTTATGGATATTAGCAGGAGGTCTATGCAGATCCAATATAGTGTCTTTTTCACTCCACAAGGATCAAGATCAAATGAATGCTAATTCTTTTTCTCTCGAAGAAAGATCTATCTTTGATCTTTCACTGACTAATGATCAAGTAAAACATAAATTGTTGGATACTTTTGGTAAAAAAGATAGGGAAATTCTTGACTATTCAAAACCTTATCGAATCATATCCAAGGGTTATTGGAATCTCATAGAGCCTTCTACTTCTATTCGTAAAGAGAATTCCTTGGCGAAAAAGCGAAGAAATAGATTCGTGATTCCCTTACAATATGATCAAGAACAAGAAAAGAAACTAATACCCTGTTTTGGTATTTCGATTAAAATACCTATAAATGGTATTTTACGTAAAAATAGTATTCTTGCTTATTTTGATGATCCGCAATACAGAAGAAGCAGTTCGGGAATTACTAAATATGGGATTGTCGAAGTAGATTCAATCGTAAAAAAAGAGGATTTGATTGAGTATCGAGGAGCAAAAGAAATTAGTCCGAAATACCAAATGCAAATGAAAGTAGATCGATTTTTTTTCATTCCCGAGGAAGTGCATATCTTACCCGGATCTTCGCCCATAATGGTCCGGAACAATAGTATCGTTGGAGTAGATACACGACTTGCTTTCAATATAAATACAAGAAGTCGAGTAGGTGGATTAGTCCGAGTAGAGAGAAAAAAAAAAAGTATGGAACTGAAAATCTTTTCTGGAGATATTCATTTTTCTGGAGAGGTGGATAAAATATCTAGGCACAGTGGCGTTTTGATACCACCAGGAATGAAAAAAAAAAATTCTAAAGGATCAAAAAAATTGAAAAATTGGATCTATGTCCAACGGATTACACCTATAAAAAAAAAGTATTTTGTTTTGGTTCGGCCCGTAGTGACATATGAAATAGCTGATGGAATAAATTTAGCAACACTTTTCTCTCAGGATCTCTTGCAGGAAAAGGATAATATACAACTTCGAATTGTCAATTATATACTTTATGGAAATGGCAAGTCAATTCGAGGAATTTCTCACACAAGTATTCAATTAGTTCGGGCTTGTTTAGTATTGACTTGGGACCAAGAAAAAAAGAGTTCTATAGAAGAAGAGGTTCATGCTTCTTTTGTTGAAATAAGGGCAAATGATCTGCTTCGTGATTTCATCCGAATTGAGTTAGTAAAATCCACTATTTCGTATACCGAAAAAAGGTATGATACGGCAGATTCAGGATTGATTTCCAATAATGAATTAGATCATACCCATATAAATCCTTTTGATTCCAAGGTGAAGATTCAATTATTTCCCCAACATCAGGGAACTCTTGGTACGTTGTTGAATCGAAATAAGGAATGCCAATCTTTCATAATTTTGTCATCATCCAATTGTTCTCAAATTGGCCCCTTCAATACTTCAAGATATACTAATGCGACAAAAAAATCGGATCCCATGACTCCAATTAGGGATTTGTTGGGTCCTTTAGGTACTATTGTGCCTAAAATAGTCAATTTTTGTTCATCTTACTATTTAAGAACTTATAATCAAGTCTTTTTAAAGAAATATTTTTTACTTGAAAAATTTCAACAGACTTTCCAAGTGCTTCAAGTACTTCCATTTCAATACTGTTTCCTAGATGAAAATAGTAGGATTTATAATCCCGATCCATGCAGTAACATCATTTGGAATTCATTCCATTTGAATTGGTGTTTTCTCCATCACGATTCTTGTAAAGAGGCATGGACAATAATTAGCCTTGGACAATTCCTTTGTGAAAATGTATGTCTATTGAAATACGGATCACGCATAAAAAAATCTGGTCAAATTTTCATTGTTCATGTTGACTCTTTAGTTATAAGATCAGCTAAGCCCTATTTGGTCACTCCAGGAGCAACTGTCCATGGCCATTATGGGGAAACCTTTTATGAAGGAGATACATTAATTACATTTATATATGAAAAATCGAGATCTGGTGACATAACGCAAGGTCTTCCAAAAGTGGAACAAATCTTAGAAGTTCGTTCAATTGATTCAATATCGATGAACCTCGAAAGAAGAGTTGAAGGTTGGGACGAACGTATCCGAAGGATTCTTGGGGTCCCCTGGGGATTCTTGATTGGAGCTGAACTCACCATAGCCCAAAGTCGTATCTCTTTGGTTAATAAGATCCAAAAGGTTTATCGATCCCAGGGGGTACAGATCCATAATAGACATATAGAGATTATTGTACGTCAAGTAACATCAAGAGTTTTGGTTTCAGAAGATGGAATGTCTAATGTTTTTTTACCTGGGGAATTTATTGGATTGTTGCGAGCAGAGCGAGCAGGGCGTGTTTTGGACGAAGCGATCTGTTATCGGGCAATCTTATTGGGAATAACGAAGTCATCTCTGAATACTCAAAGTTTTATATCCGAAGCGAGTTTTCAAGAAACTGCTCGGGTTTTAGCAAAAGCTGCTCTACGAGGTCGTATTGATTGGTTGAAAGGACTGAAAGAGAACGTTGTTCTGGGGGGGATTATACCGGTTGGTACCGGATTCAAAAAATTAGTACATCGTTCAAAGCAAGACAAAAACATTCATTTTAAGAAGAATCTATTCGAGTTGGAAATGAGAGATATTTTGTTACACCATAGAGATTTATTTTTTTCTTGTGCCCCAAACGCTTTCCATGAGACATCAGACCAATCATTTACGTAATGTAATTTACTAATTCCTAACAAGAGGTTCATTCTTTTTACTTTCACTCTCTGGTCCGATTATGGATTTTGTAATCAATTAAATAAAAAAGAAAGAATGAAATGGTTTGGGTCGTAGATCAATGGTCAATCCTGGTAGAAGGTTCCGTCGGAACAATTATTTATTTCACAGGGTACTAAATCTCTTTGAAAAAAAAAAAGAAAAATAGAAAGTGTGGGAAAATGGGAAGACGATATTGGAACATCAATTTGGAAGAAATGATGGAAGCAGGAGTTCATTTTGGTCATGGTACTAATAAATGGAATCCTAGAATGGCTCCTTACATCTCTGCAAAGCGTAAAGGTATTCATATTCTAAATCTTACTATAACTGCTCGTTTTTTATCAGAAGCCTGCGATTTAGTTTTTGATGCAGCAAGTAGGGGAAAAAAATTCTTAATCGTTGGCACCAAAAAGAAAGCAGCGGATTTAGTAGCATCAGCAGCAATAAGGGCTCGATGTCATTATGTTAATAAAAAATGGCTTGGTGGTATGTTAACGAATTGGTCTACTACAGAAACAAGACTTCAGAAGTTCAGGGACTTAAGAGCAGAACAAAAGATGGGGAAACTCAATCGTCTCCCCAAAGGAGATGCAGCAATGTTGAAGAGAAAGTTATCTACCTTGCAAACATATCTGGGTGGGATCAAATATATGACGGGATTGCCCGATATTGTAATTATCGTTGATCAGCAAGAAGAATATACGGTTCTTCGAGAATGTATCATTTTGGGTATTCCGACGATTTGTTTAATCGATACAAATTGTGACCCAGATCTTGCAGATATTTCTATTCCGGCCAACGATGATGCTATAGCTTCGATTCGATTGATTCTTACCAAATTAGTATCTGCAATTTGTGAGGGCCGTTCTAGTTATATAAAAAATGGTTGATTATCTTATAATTAATCTTATCATTAAGAAGAAGAAGATTAGTTTGTTTTTGGTAAACTCTCTTTGATTTTTACTATTTTGGTTTGCATCTTTTGGAGTTTGAACTATGTTTTGAACATTGAATAATATTGAAAATAGAAAATGATTGGTATTTTTTTTTTATGTGATTTCTCGGTATCCAAAATATACGATTCATAATTTGAATTCATGAATGAACATAGATGAATTGAGAAAGAGATGGTTGAATCAAAATAATTACTTTTTTGAAGTTCAATTTCTGTTAGAGGACAATATGAATGTTATACCATGTTCCATTAAAACACTAAAAGGGTTATACGATATATCAGGTTTAGAAGTAGGTCAACATTTATATTGGCAAATAGGAGGTTTACAAATTCATGCCCAAGTACTTATCACTTCTTGGGTTGTAATTGCTATCTTATTAGGTTCAGTCATCCTAGCTGTTCGGAATCCACAAACCATTCCGACCGACGGTCAGAATTTCTTCGAATATGTCCTTGAATTTATTCAAGACTTGAGCAAAACTCAGATTGGAGAGGAGTATGGTCCTTGGGTTCCTTTTATAGGAACGATGTTCCTATTTATTTTTGTTTCTAACTGGTCAGGTGCTCTTTTACCTTGGAAAATAATAAAGTTACCTCATGGGGAGTTAGCTGCGCCCACGAATGATATAAATACTACTGTTGCTTTAGCTTTACCCACGTCAGTGGCATATTTCTATGCGGGTCTTAGCAAAAAAGGATTGGGATATTTTGGGAAATACATTCAACCAACTCCAATACTTTTACCAATTAATATTCTAGAAGATTTCACAAAACCTTTATCTCTTAGTTTTCGACTTTTCGGGAATATATTGGCTGATGAATTAGTGGTTGTTGTTCTTGTTTCTTTAGTGCCTTCAGTAGTTCCTATACCTGTCATGTTTCTTGGATTATTTACAAGTGGTATTCAAGCTCTTATTTTTGCAACTTTGGCTGCGGCTTATATAGGTGAATCCATGGAGGGTCATCATTGACTAACTTTATAGTCTTTTTTGAAGCTTATTCCAATTCAAGCAATGTGGGGGTTCAATATAATCCACTGGGTTGGATAAGAAAATGCAAATAGCTACATGTATGTATATATGAAGAAAGATAGATGATATTGCAAAATTTGGAAGAGAAAGAAGGGTTGGGGATCCTACTACATATATGTAATGCCTATGAGTATCAATCCTTGTGTATGTTTCGAAGAATGGTTTCAGAATACGATTTAATAGAATAAAAAGTACAGGTGATTTACGTTATGTAAGAAGAAAAGTATATGTTATTTACTAGTTAAATAGTCATTATCCCTATCTCTTTATTGCATTTAGATGGATTCCCATATCAGTCCTTTTTCTATTTTGTCTGTGATTGTGAATTGAATGAAAGAGAAAGAATAGAATATTTTATAAACAAGGAAACGCAATGACTAAAACCGTATACATATCTATTTAAATAAGGTAGAAAGTAAAAATGGTATATCGAAGTAGTTCTGACAATTCAGTAATATTATGAATTCCATTTGGAGTTTTTAGCTACTTCGACCCGATAGATTTTAGTGATAAAGATCAAAAAATAAGTGTAGTAAAGTAAATAGTAAAAGTAGAAGTAGAAAAAGAAGTAGATTAAGTAATAATTCATTGGTTGGTTGTATCATTAACCATTTCTTTTTTTGGTGCGAGGAACTTACCATGAATCCACTTATTTCTGCTGCTTCCGTTATTGCTGCTGGATTGGCTGTAGGGCTTGCTTCTATCGGACCTGGGGTTGGTCAAGGTACTGCTGCGGGCCAAGCTGTAGAAGGTATTGCGAGACAACCAGAAGCAGAGGGTAAAATACGAGGTACTTTATTGCTTAGTCTGGCTTTTATGGAAGCTTTAACAATTTATGGACTGGTCGTGGCATTAGCTCTTTTATTTGCAAATCCTTTTGTTTAATGTTTCATTTCATCGTAGAATCAAAATGTAACCATAACTAAGAAATTTGAGAATTCTCAAATTCCATTAATAATAATAAGCGGAGTTATACAAAAAGAATTCTGTTCTTTGTTAGTCCTATCTATAAGGGGAGAGCATATGAAAAATTTCACCGATTCTTTTGTTTCCGTGGGGCACTGGTCATCCGCTGGGAGTTTCGAGTTTAATACCGATATTTTAGCAACAAATCCA